AATTCAAACTCATGTAACAAGCCAAGGTCCTGAAAGAATCACTAAGGATATCCCGCATTTAGAGGCTCGTTTACTCCGAAATTTAGACAGAAATGGAATTGTGATGCTGGGATCTTGGATAGAAACAGGCGATATCTTAGTAGGTAAATTAACACCTCAGACAGCGAGCGAATCGTCATATACCCCGGAGGATAGATTATTACGGGCTATACTTGGCATTCAGGTATCCACTTCAAAAGAAACTTCTCTAAGACTACCTATAGGAGGAAGGGGTCGAGTTATTGATGTGAGATGGATTCATAGAAAGGGAGTTTCCAATTCTAATCCAGAAAAGATTCGTGTATATATTTCACAGAAACGTGAAATCAAAGTAGGTGATAAAGTAGCTGGAAGGCATGGGAATAAGGGTATAATTTCTAAGATTTTGTCTAGACAAGATATGCCCTATTTGCAAGATGGAACGCCCATTGATATGGTATTCAACCCATTAGGAGTCCCCTCACGAATGAATGTGGGACAGATATTTGAATGTTCGCTCGGGTTAGCGGGGGATCTGCTAAAGAAACATTATAGAATAGGACCTTTTGATGAGAGATATGAGCAAGAGGCCTCAAGAAAACTAGTGTTTTCTGAATTATATGAAGCCAGTAAGAAAACAAAAAATCCATGGGTATTTGAACCCGAATATCCGGGAAAAAGCAGAATATGTGATGGAAGAACAGGAGATCTTTTTGAACAACCTGTTCTAATAGGAAAGTCCTATATCCTAAAATTAATTCATCAAGTTGATGATAAAATCCATGGACGTTCCAGTGGGCATTACGCACTTGTTACACAACAACCCCTTAGGGGGAGGGCCAAACAAGGGGGACAAAGAGTAGGAGAAATGGAAGTTTGGGCTCTAGAGGGATTTGGCGTTGCTCATATTTTACAAGAGATGCTTACTTATAAATCTGATCATATTAGGGCTCGTCAAGAAGTACTTGGTGCTACGATTATTGGAGCAACAGTACCTAACTCAGAGGGTGCCCCAGAATCTTTTCGATTGCTCGTTCGAGAACTACGATCTTTGTCCCTGGAACTGAATCATTTCCTTGTATCTGAAAAGAACTTTCAGATGGACAGGAAGGAAGTTTGATCTCAATGAATCAGAATTTATATTCTATGATCGACCAGTATAAACATCAAAAACTTCGAATTGGACCAGCTTCCCCTCAACAAATAATGGCTTGGGCAAAAAAGATTCTACCGAATGGAGAGATAGTTGGAGAGGTGACAAAACCCTATACTTTTCATTATAAAACTAATAAACCGGAGAAAGATGGATTGTTTTGTGAAAGAATTTCCGGACCCATAAAAAGTGGGATTTGTGCTTGTGGAAATTACCGAGGGATTGGGACTGAAAAAGAAGACCCGAAATTTTGTGAAGAATGCGGGGTGGAATTTGTCGATTCTCGTATACGAAGGTATCAAATGGGATACATCAAACTAACATGTCCAGTGACTCATGTGTGGTATTTGAAACGTCTTCCTAGTTATATTGCGAATCTTTTAGATAAGTCTCTTAGAGAATTAGAGGGCCTAGTATATTGCGATGTGTGATTTGATCAAAATTTTCATTTGACAGATTTTGACTGAGAAACTGTCATCCCATTTAATCTGATTGGGATGCCCCCGGCTCTGACATGTATCTTGGGAGGAGGAACATGAAGCTCAGAATTATGGGTGCATTAAAGACTTCAAAATGGAAGAAAAGGGGAATTGATCCATGGTCGATTCCGTAACAGATAATATAGGAATAGTTAGTTATACCTCGTGAAAAAAGACTTTTTGCGGAATTAGACATTCTATGTCTTTGAGAAAGAAATTCTGTTCAGGCAAGCGCAAGCAAATATAGTATGGTTACAGGAGCTTATTTATCGCATATATGCTTCAAGGGATATCATGCACATAACCATCGAGGTGAGTAGAGACCTAAAAAAGATCGAATGGAACAATAAAATATATAGAATATAGACAAATAAATCCTTTATGAGTCCCAAAATATTCCTTTCAGGGGATTCATCTTTTGAGGGGAAGTAGACTACTCAAGAATTTCACATTTCCTTTTTTTCGTAAACATAAAAGAAAGTAAAAAAGGTTAGAGCGAAAATAAGAAATAAAATAAGATAAGAATGAATCAATGAAAGGCTAGTCCTTACTGGGAACTTGAGTAAAGAGTAGCTTTTTGTAGGGTTTTCTCAAACAAAGTTTTAAAAAGAAGAAGAACCCCTTTCTTTATTTGGTGTAACTACTTGAGCCGGATGAAAGGAAACCTTCACGTCCGATTGTGAGGGGGGGAATCCAATACTATAGGAACCTATCTCAATTTTTCTTTTGGTAGGCCCATAGCTAAAAAACCTACTTTCTTACGATTACGAGGTTCATTCGAATATGAAATCCAATCCTGGAAATACAGCATCCCACTCTTTTTTACTACTCAAGGTTTCGAGACATTTCG